TATTTAATTAACCTCTCATTGATGTATTGTTTCGTCGAGATTTAAATCACGATGTCATTTTCTTGTTCCTGAATGGGCCCTTTGAATTCTTTTAGGTTCATGTTCTACTCCGGGGAAAGATCTATCCGAATTCTAGTTGTACATATAGGACAAATGATCTCAGTACCACTTCTTTTTGCTACGAGTTTTTTTTTTTTCAATTCGTTTCATGTCTCCAAAAAACTATTCAATGTATTTATTATAATGGTTGACATGGCAGTTTAAGAGTGCTTCTCTAATTAAATAAATAAAATAGAAGAATCTTCTATGCATAGCTACAAGCGGTAATTCTACATATATTACTATATACCCATTTGGTATTTTATGAGCAGAGCCTGGATACTCCATTTTTTTAGTCCAAGTTAACCATAAATTCTTCTAATTTAGAATATTGCTCCTCAATCTAAATTAATCTAATTTAACTTCACGCTACGCATGATTGAGGAATCAATCAATACAATATTTCTTGGGCGAAACAGAGGATATCTCGATCGGGGGAGAAAATGGGGAAATTCCATATGACCCAATCTGTCTGACAAGTCGCACTATACGTCAACCCAAACTGCATCTTCCTCTCCAGGACTCCGAAAAGGTACTTTTGGAACACCAATGGGCATTAAATTAAAGAAAAAATTTAAGTACTATACTTCACTTTAATATGGAAACGTAAGAATGAGTTTATTGTCTTCTTCGAAGGTTTTTAGAGAAAGATAGAATTAAGAAATAAAAATCTTAATGAAGAGATAGATCATTCGAATAATAAAAAGGATCCATACATTCATTCCCCCAAAATAGGACTAATGCTCCCATTGCGTATTGGTACTTATCGGATATAGAATAGATCTGCTTCTCTTTGTTCTTACGAACAGAATAGAATTCAGCCGTTATTTTCAACGGAATACAATAAAAAGTAACCTTTTCTCATACAGAATTCGCTGAAAAGATTAGGTAAATAAGTCTATTGCAATGCGATAAAGTTACATAGTGTCTATTTTTCTTTGAGAAAGGGGTATTTCCATGGGTTTGCCTTGGTATCGTGTTCATACTGTCGTATTAAATGATCCCGGCCGATTGCTTTCTGTCCATATAATGCATACGGCTCTAGTTTCCGGTTGGGCCGGTTCGATGGCTCTATATGAATTGGCGGTTTTTGATCCCTCTGACCCTGTTCTTGATCCAATGTGGAGACAAGGTATGTTCGTTATACCCTTCATGACTCGTTTAGGAATAACCAATTCATGGGGTGGTTGGAGTATTTCAGGAGGAACTGTAACGAATTCGGGTATTTGGAGCTATGAAGGCGTGGCCGGAGCACATATTGTGTTTTCTGGCTTGTGTTTTTTAGCGGCCATCTGGCATTGGGTGTATTGGGACTTAGAAATATTCTGTGATGAACGTACAGGAAAACCTTCTTTGGATTTGCCCAAAATCTTTGGAATTCATTTATTTCTCTCAGGAGTGGCTTGCTTTGGCTTTGGCGCATTTCATGTAACAGGCTTATATGGTCCTGGAATATGGGTGTCTGATCCTTATGGACTAACTGGAAAAGTACAATCTGTAAGTCCAGCGTGGGGCGCGGAAGGTTTTGATCCTTTTGTTCCCGGCGGAATCGCCTCTCATCATATTGCAGCAGGTACACTGGGCATATTGGCAGGCCTATTCCATCTTAGTGTCCGTCCGCCTCAACGTCTCTACAAAGGATTACGTATGGGCAATATTGAAACTGTACTTTCTAGTAGTATCGCTGCTGTTTTTTTTGCAGCTTTTGTTGTTGCTGGAACTATGTGGTATGGTTCAGCAACAACCCCAATCGAGTTATTTGGTCCCACTCGTTATCAGTGGGATCAGGGATACTTCCAGCAAGAGATATATCGAAGAGTTGGTGCCGGACTAGCTGAAAATCTAAGTTTATCGGAAGCTTGGTCTAAAATTCCTGAAAAATTAGCTTTTTATGATTACATTGGTAATAATCCGGCAAAAGGGGGATTATTCAGAGCGGGCTCAATGGATAGCGGGGATGGAATAGCTGTTGGATGGTTAGGACATCCCGTCTTTAGGGATAAAGAAGGGCGCGAGCTTTTTGTACGTCGTATGCCTACTTTTTTTGAAACATTCCCGGTAGTTTTAGTAGATGGAGATGGAATTGTTCGGGCGGATGTTCCTTTTCGAAGGGCAGAATCAAAGTATAGTGTCGAACAAGTAGGTGTAACTGTTGAGTTCTATGGTGGCGAACTCAATGGAGTCAATTATAGCGATCCTGCTACTGTGAAAAAATATGCTAGGCGCGCACAATTAGGCGAAATTTTTGAATTAGACCGGGCTACTTTAAAATCTGATGGTGTTTTTCGTAGTAGTCCAAGGGGTTGGTTCACTTTTGGGCATGCTTCGTTTGCTTTGCTTTTCTTTTTTGGACATATTTGGCATGGCGCTAGAACCTTGTTTAGAGATGTTTTTGCTGGTATTGATCCAGATTTGGATGCTCAAGTGGAATTTGGAGCATTCCAAAAACTTGGAGATCCAACTACAAAGAGACAAGTAGTTTGATACAAGACTGCTGTTGATTCTTTCCCCTCTTTTTTTATGGTATGGTAAATACAAAGAGACAAGTAGTTTGATACAAGACTGCTGTTGATTCTTTCCCCTCTTTTTTTATGGTATGGTAAATGATCCCACTCAATCAAACGAATAGATGTGAAAGCTATAATTGTAAACCACGATCGAATCTATGGAAGCATTGGTTTATACATTCCTTTTAGTCTCGACTTTAGGGATAATTTTTTTCGCTATCTTTTTTCGAGAACCACCTAAGGTTCCGACTAAAAAATAATGAAATAATTTTTCATTATAGAAACTGAAGTAATGGGCCCTCATATCAAGAGGCTCATTACTTCAACAAGTCTAGTCTCCGTGTTCCTCGAATGGATCTCTTAGTTGTTGGGAGGGTTGCCCAAAAGCGGTATATAAGGCGTACCCCGTAAAGCTTACAAGTAAACCTGATATGAAGATGGCGACTAAGGTTGCTGTTTCCATTTTTAGAAAATTTCAAGATCACAATGGATCTACGATAAGATCGTTTATTTATTTACAATTACAACGGAATAGTATACAAAGTCAACCGATCTCAACCAATGATTAAATAGGATTTATGGCTACACAAACCGTTGAGGGTAGTTCTAGATCTAGGCCAAGACAAACTACTGTAGGGAGTTTATTGAAACCATTGAATTCAGAATATGGTAAAGTAGCTCCGGGCTGGGGGACTACACCACTTATGGGAGTTGCAATGGCTCTATTTGCAATATTCCTATCTATTATTTTGGAAATTTATAATTCTTCCGTTTTACTGGATGGAATTTCAATGAGTTAGGTTTATAAGAACTATGAACCTCTAGTTTTTCAATCAAAAAATAATTTAGTTAAAACTTGGATTTATAGACCTTTTTGGTAGTTCGAATGTGGTATTTCTTTTTTCGGTATTTCCGGAATATGAGCGTGTGACTTGTTATAATTGATCCTATTGATAATACAGAGAACGGCCCTGTCATCTCTATTAAGATGATTCCACCCCGTCGGATATTTATGCTAATATCTGGAACACGGAATATTATAGAAAAAAGTAAGAAAAAAAAATATTCTAACTATGATTCATACCTATTATTTAGACCTCGCAACCGGACTAAAAAAAATTTCAGATGGGTATTTCCTAAATTAAATAATTTTTCTTTCTTTAGACTTATGAAATTCATTTTATCTGAAGAACAACTTCTTTCTCTAGATTTTGTTGAGTCATTACATCCATTCATTGAAATTGAATAATTGATGATTAAATGGTTTTTACTCAAAGAATCCTTTTATTTAGCTTGGGATTAAATCATCGTGGTTCTTGTATGAATCTGAGGTTTTAATTGATTTATAGGGTCTTAACAAGGGAATTCCTATCAACAGTAAAACAAAAGTCGACCCGCATTACGCACAAAAAACAACAAATTAAATAACAAAAACAAACAAAAATAGGAAAGAGAAGATTCAAGAGGCCTGGAACGAGCAATATAAAGAAAAAGAAAGGTGTACGAGCTAACTTGATATTTTTGGCATTAGCATCACAAAGAAGAGATTTCGGATTTTTTTTACTTCCCATCTTTGGCACAAATTGCATCGAGCAGCTAAGAAGTTTTGAACTTTCTATTGCATATCCGTCAAAATCGGTATTTGTGTGTTTCTGTTTGAGCCGTACGAGATGAAATTCTCATATACGGTTCTCGGGGGGGGGGTCCTTTCGGATTCCCTATCTCAATAAAGTATATGATTGGTTCGAGGAACGTCTCGAGATTCAAGCGATTGCGGATGATATAACTAGTAAATATGTTCCTCCTCATGTCAACATATTTTATTGTCTAGGAGGAATCACGCTTACTTGTTTTTTAGTACAAATAGCTACGGGTTTTGCTATGACTTTTTACTATCGTCCAACTGTTACGGAGGCCTTTTCCTCTGTTCAATACATAATGACTGAAGCTAACTTTGGTTGGTTAATTCGATCAGTTCATCGATGGTCAGCAAGTATGATGGTTCTAATGATGATTCTGCACGTATTTCGTGTGTATCTTACAGGTGGATTTAAAAAACCCCGCGAATTAACTTGGGTTACAGGTGTGGTTCTGGCTGTATTGACTGCATCTTTTGGTGTAACTGGTTATTCCTTACCTCGGGACCAAATTGGTTATTGGGCAGTAAAAATTGTGACAGGCGTGCCTGACGCTATTCCTATAATAGGATCTCCTTTGGTAGAGTTATTACGTGGAAGTGCTAGTGTGGGTCAATCTACCTTGACTCGTTTTTATAGTTTACACACTTTTGTATTGCCTCTTCTTACTGCCGTATTTATGTTAATGCACTTCCCAATGATACGTAAGCAAGGTATTTCAGGTCCTTTATAGTTATAGCTTTATTTTATAGAGAAA